AGGCCTGAAAGAAAACGTTGTTCTGGGGGGGATGATGCCTGTTGGTACCGGATTCAAAGGATTAGTGCACCGCTCAAGGCAACACAGCAACATTCCTTTGGAAATCAAAAAGAAGAATCCATTCGAGGAGGAAATGAGAGATCTTTTGTTCCACCACAGAGAATTATTTGGTTCTTGCATCCCAAATAATTTCCCTGATACATCAGAACGATCATTTACGGGATTTAATGACAGATTCATTCTTTTCTTTTAACTATAGGGTCCTGGTCATTTGATTTGGTAATAAAGATAATAACGAATAGAAAGGAATTAATGACTTGGACTGGGTATTAACGGTCAATCTCCGGTAGAAGGTTCCGTCGGAACAATTATTTATTTCAGGTACCTCTTAAATAAAAAAAAAAAAAAGAGAGAGAAAATGTGGGGAGAAATGACAAGAAGATATTGGAACATGAATTTTGAAGAGATGGTGAAAGCAGGAGTTCATTTTGGCCATGGTACTAGGAAATGGAATCCTAGAATGGCACCTTACATCTCTTCAAAGCGTAAAGGTATTCATATTACAAATCTTACTCGAACTGCTCGTTTTTTGTCAGAAGCCTGTGATTTAGTTTTTGATGCAGCAAGTATAGGAAAACACTTCTTAATAGTTGGTACCAAAAATAAAGCAGCCAATTTAGTAGCATCAGCTGCAATAAGGGCTCGGTGTCATTATGTTAATAAAAAATGGCTCGGTGGTATGTTAACGAATTGGTCCACTACAGAAATGAGACTTCATAGGTTCAGGAACTTGAGATCGGAACAAAATACGGGGAAACTCAACTGTCTCCCGAAAAGAGATGTAGCAATGTTGAAGAGGCAATTATCTCACTTGCAAACCTATCTGGGCGGGATCAAATATATGACGGGGTTACCCGATATTGTAATCATCGTTGGTCAGCAAGAAGAATATACGGCTCTTCGAGAATGTCTCACTTTGAGGATTCCAACAATTTGTTTAATCGATACAAATTGTGACCCGGATCTCGCAAATATTCCGATTCCAGCGAACGATGACGCTATAGCTTCAATCCGATTTATTCTTAACAAATTAGTATCCGCAATTTGTGAGGGCAGTTCTAGCTATATAAGAAATTGTTGATTAGGATAAGTCAATGACTTTGGAAACTCCATAAATTGATTGAATCGGTTACTATCCCTGAGTCTCAAAAAAGAGATCAAAATCACTGGGGATATTATGTGATCACTTGGGATCCGAAATATACGATTGATTCAAAGTAGACGAGTTGAGAAAGAGATACGAGATGGCTGAATCAAAATAATTCCTTTTTAAGTTCTATTTATGTCAGAGGGCAATATGAATGTTTTACCCTGTTCCATCAACTCACTAAAAGCGTTATACGATATATCCGATGTGGAAGTAGGCCAACATTTTTATTGGCAAATAGGGGGTTTCCAAGTCCATGCCCAAGTACTTATCACTTCTTGGGTTGTAATTGCTATCTTATTAGGTTCAGCCACTATAGCTGTTCGGAATCCACAAACCATTCCAACCGACGGTCAGAATTTCTTCGAATATGTCCTCGAATTCATTCGAGACTTGAGCAAAACTCAGATTGGAGAAGAATATGGTCCTTGGGTTCCCTTTATTGGAACTATGTTCCTATTTATTTTTGTTTCTAACTGGTCAGGTGCCCTTTTACCCCGGAAAATCATACAGTTACCGCATGGAGAGTTAGCTGCACCCACGAATGATATAAATACTACTGTTGCTTTAGCTTTACCTACGTCAGTGGCATATTTCTATGCGGGTCTTACCAAAAAAGGATTGGGTTATTTCGGTAAATACATTCAACCAACTCCAATACTTTTACCAATTAACATCCTAGAAGATTTCACAAAACCCTTATCACTTAGTTTTCGACTTTTCGGGAATATATTAGCGGATGAATTAGTAGTTGTTGTTCTTGTTTCTTTAGTACCTTCGGTGGTTCCTATACCTGTCATGTTCCTTGGATTATTCACAAGCGGGATTCAGGCTCTTATTTTTGCAACTTTAGCCGCAGCTTATATAGGTGAATCCATGGAGGGCCATCATTGACTAGCTTCCGAAATGGTCTTAAAAAAAAGCTTATCCCAACTCATACCGGTATATACGATCTAGAATAGGAGCAAAAAAAAAATGTATGATATTAGAGAATTAAAAAAAAGTAAGGGGGGTCGAGCTGGGTATATGTAAGGGCTCTAAGCCAATCCCTGTATATGTTTCGAAGAATGATTCTAGAATCCGGTTCAATAGAAGATACGGATGGTTTACGTTATTAAAGAAACAATGTATATGTGATATTAGATATTCACTAGTTATATATGGGCTATCCATATATATTATTTCCCATCCCACTGAATTTAGACGGATTCCAATGCAAGCCCTTCCGTTTTATCTGTGACTGTGGATTGAATGAATAAACAAATGAAGTCAAGCATGCATATAGAAGAGAAAGAGCGAAGAATTGAAAGAATGGAATGGTTCGGAACAAAGAAATGGAAGAACTGGAACCGTATAGATTTACAAAGACTCCACGGATAGGAACTAAAAAAGAGATATCGAAGTAGCTCTGATGATTCAGTAATATTATTATTTCAATTCAGAGTTCTTAGTTCTTTTTTTTTTTTTCGGATAGATCTTAAGTGATGGAATAATGAAGTAATAATTCATCGGTTGATTGTATCATTAACCATTTCTTTTTTTTGGTGCGAGGAACTTAATATGAATCCATTGATTTCTGCCGCTTCCGTTATTGCTGCTGGATTGGCTGTGGGACTTGCTTCTATTGGACCTGGAGTTGGTCAAGGTACTGCTGCGGGCCAAGCCGTAGAAGGTATCGCGAGACAGCCAGAAGCAGAGGGTAAAATACGAGGTACTTTATTGCTTAGTCTGGCTTTTATGGAAGCTTTAACGATTTACGGACTGGTCGTGGCATTAGCGCTTTTATTTGCGAATCCTTTTGTTTAATCCTATAAATGTGAAAAATAAATACTTATTTTCTTTTCCTATTTTATTGCCGCGGGCTTGCCTTGCCGAATTATATCCAAACTTCACTCCTACAATCACTTCTTCGTTGAGACAATACCCCCGGGGATGGAGTGATTTGAGGATGAGGAATTAGCATAGCAGACCCACTTGCTTTCTTCCCTTCCGTTCTTAATGGAAACTCTTTTTTACTTTTAGGAAGTGTTGCAACAAACGAGGTATTTCGTAATTGACATGAAACCTGGGACTAAATAAATAGATTATTGAGAATTTCCATGGAAATAATAATAAAGAAAAATATTTATTAAAAAGAATCTATTCATATTTATAATAAGGAAATTAATAAAAAGAAATCAATCCAAAACAAAGGGGGCGAAGTGATACAAAAAGAACTCTGTTCCATTTTGTTGGTCCTATCTATAAGAGAAAAGCATATGAGAGATGTAACCGATTCTTTCGTTTCCTTTGGTCACTGGCCATCCGCTGGGAGTTTCGGGTTTAATACCGATATTTTAGCAACAAATCTAATAAATCTAAGTGTAGTGCTTGGTGTATTGATCTTTTTTGGAAAGGGAGTGTGTGCGAGTTGTGTATTTCAAGAATAGGCTGGATCCAACCGGCTGCACTTTCCTTTTTTTTTTTTGAATGGGAAAGTTATAAATAGGAAAGAAAGGTGCACGATCTCGACGAATTACTTCTGAATCAATTAAGAAATCATATGTAAGAACCATAGCATTTCGTAACTTGTTGGTAAATCAACTTTGATTCTCTATCAGCCAATAATGTGGGACCTTTAACATGGTTAAAGCGAAACCGTTTGAAGTCCAGGCACAACATGGTACTCTTTCTACCACTACCTTCGTACGGAGATGGTTTCGAAAAAATGAATAGTTGGCAATTTATCCGATATAGAACACTCATATCGATAAAATGATTTGAACCATTTACTGTAAAAATAGGTGTCTCGCCCTTTTTTATCCAATGTTGAATCGATGACCTATGTCTAAAATAAGAATAATTTTTTGGATTTGAAGAAAACAAAAAAAAAGAAACAACTTTGCTGACAATGACAGATTTTTTGTCGGGTCGGAAGAGTCCTCCGAATATTCTGGTCTCGTATCAGTTTTGATATCTTGGAATACGAACAGAGAAGAGAGGGTAGGCTCATTACATTAAAATAGATGGAATGACCCATTAAGTAACTGAGTGTGAGAGCCAAATGAATCGAAAGATTCATGTTTGGTTCGGGAAGAGATCATGGAAATGAAGTTGTGAAATGAATGGGAAGATAATCTACTTTCATTAAGTGATTTATTAGATAATCGAAAACAGAGGATCTTGAGTACTATTCGAAATTCAGAAGAACTACGTGAAGGAGCCATTGAGCAGCTCGAAGAAGCCCGGGCTCGCTTACGGAAAGTGGAAATAGAAGCAGATGAGTTTCGAGTGAATGGATACTCTGAGATAGAACGAGAAAAATGGAATTTGATTAATGCCACTTATGAGAATTTGGAACGATTAGAAAATTACAAAAATGAAACCATTCATTTTGAACAACAAAGAGCAATTAATCAGGTGCGACAACGAGTTTTCCAACAAGCCTTACAAGGAGCTCTAGGAACTCTGAATAGTTGTTCAAACAGCGAGTTACATTTACGCACCATCGGTGCTAATATTGGCATGCTCGGGGCCATGAAAGAAGTAACTGATTAGCCCTTCTACTGTAGGCATTATTTTTTTTTTTTTTTTTCTTTGTTTCCGAAAAAGAATTAAGAGACACTAATGGTAACCATTCGAGCCGACGAAATTAGTAATATTATCCGTGAACGTATTGAACAATATAATAGAGAAGTCAAGATTGTGAATACCGGCACAGTACTTCAGGTAGGCGACGGCATTGCTCGTATTCATGGTCTTGATGAAGTAATGGCAGGGGAATTAGTAGAATTTGAAGAGGGTACAATAGGCA